GTGATCAAGCAGAAGAGGTGGCTTTAATACGTTACTCGCAACAATCAGATTTTCGTCGGGGTATAATCAAAGGATCTATGCGTGCTCAAAGACGTAAAACAGTTACTTGGGAAATGTTTCAAGCAAATGTGCATTCCCCACTTTTTTTGGATAGAATAGACAAAACATTTTTTTTTTCTTCTTTTGATATCTCTGAAATGAGAAATCTCATTTTTAGGAATTGGGCAGGGGGAGAACAAAAATTGAAAATTTCTGATTTTGAAGAGGAAGAGACAAAAGAAAAGGAGAAAAAAGAGGAAAATGAACGGATAGCAATATCAGAAGCTTGGGATACCTTTCTATTTACTCAAGTAATAAGAGGTTCGATGTTAGTAACCCAATCTTTTCTTAGAAAATACATTGTATTGCCTTTATTGATAATAGCTAAAAATATTGGCCGTATGTTATTATTCCAATTCCCCGAGTGGTACGAGGATTTGAAGGAATGGAATAGAGAAATGCATGTTAAATGCACTTATAATGGTGTTCAATTATCAGAAACAGAATTTCCCCAAAATTGGTTAACAGACGGTATTCAGATAAAAATTCTATTTCCTTTCTGTCTGAAACCTTGGCGAAAATCTAAGGTACGATCTCATCATAGAGATCCAATGAAGAAAAAGGGAAAAAAAGACAATTTTTGTTTTTTAACAGTCTGGGGAATGGAAGCGGAACTTCCTTTTGGTTCTCCCCGAAACCGACCTTCTTTTTTTGAACCCATTTGGAAAGAACTCGAAAAAAAAATGAGAAAAGTGAAAAAGAAATTTTTTCTAGTTCTAAGAGTTTTAAAAGAAAGAAAAAAATGGTTTCTAAAAGTTTCAAAAGAAAAAACAAAATGGGTCATCAAAATAGTTCTAGTTATAAAACTAATAATGAAGGAATTTGAAAAAGTAAACCCAATTTTCTTATTTAAATTGGGGAAGGTGAAAGTATATGAACCGAATGAAAATAGAAAAGATTCCAAAATAAATAAGAAAATTATCCGAGAATCGACCATTCGAATTCGATCCATGAATTTGGCAAATTATTCACTCATAGAAAAAAAAATGAAAGATCTTGCTGATAAGACAATCACAATCAGGAATCAAATAGAACGAATCACAAAAGACAATAAAAGAATAATTCTAACTTGTGATGATACTTGTGATGATAAAAGATCGGAATCACATAAAGATATTTGGCAAATATTCAAAAGAAAAAATATCCGATTAATACGTAAATCACATTATTTTATGAAATCTTTCATTGAAAAAATATACATAGATATCTTTCTATGTACCATTAACATTCTCAGAATCAATGCACAACTTTTCTTTGAATCAACAAAAAAAATAATCAATAAATACATTTACAACGATGAAACAAATAAAAAAGGAATTGATAAAACAAATAAAAATATAATGAACTTTATTTCGACTATAAAAAGGTCGTTTTCTAATACTAATATTAGTCAAAATAATTCAAATATTTATTGCGACTCATCCTCTTTGTCCCAAGCATATGTATTTTACAAATTATCACAAACCCAATTATTTAACAAGTATCATTTGAGATCTGTACTTCAATATCACGGTACCTATCCTTTTTTTAAGGATATAATCAAGGATTATTGTATAACACGAGGAATATTTGATTCCAAATCAAGGCATAAGAAAATTAAGAAGTCTGGAATGAATAAATGGAAAAACTGGTTAAAAAGTCATTATCAATACAATTTATCTCAGACTAAATGGTCTCAATTAGTACCGCAAAAATGGCGAAATAGAATCAATCAACGTCGTACGATTTCAAATAAAGACTCAATGAAATTGGATTTATATAAAAAAGAAAAAGACCAATTAATTCATTACATAAAACAAAATTACTATCCAGTGGATTCATTGACGAGTCAAAAAGAAAAATTGAAAAAAAACTACGGATATGATCTTTTATCATCTAGATATATAAATTATGGGTATAGGAAGGACTCATATATTTATGGATCAACATTACAAGTAAACGAGGACCAAGAAATTCCATATAATTTAAATACACTGAAACCCAAATCATTTTATGTATTGGGAAGTATAGCTATTAGTAATTATCTAGAAAAAGGATATATTATTGATACGGAAAAAAATCTGGATAGAAAATATTTTGATTGTAGAATTCTCCATTTTCGTCTTAGAAAGAATATCGATATTGAGACCTGGACCAATACACATATCGACACCGGGATTCAAAAAAATATTAAGACTAGAACTAATAATTATCAAAAAATGAAAAAAAAAAATCTTTTTTTTTTTACGATTCATCAAGAAATCAACCCATCCAATCGAAAAAAACACTTTTTTGATTGGATGGGAATGAATCAAGAAAGGTTATATCATACCATATCAAATCTAGAACCTTGGTTCTTCCCAGAATTTTGGCTACTTTTTGATGCATATAAGATTAAACGATGGATCATACCAATCAAATTACTTCTTTTTAATTTGAATTTCTATGAGAATATTAGTCAAAGTAAAAAGATCAACATAAATCAAAAAAAGAATCTTCATATATCATCTAATCAAAAAGAATATCTTGAATTAGAAAATTCCAACCAAGAAAAAAATGAACAACAGAGCCAAGAAGATCTTGTATCAGATCTACGAAAAAAAAAAAAAGATATTGAAGAAGATTATACGGGATCAGACATTAAAAAGGGTAGAAAAAAAAAACAATCCAAGAGCAAGAAGGAAGCAGAACTAGATTTCTTCCTGAAAAAATATTTCCTTTTTCAATTAAGATGGGATGACCCCTTGAATCAAAGAATGATCAATAATATCAAGGTATATTGTCTCCTACTTAGACTGATAAATCCAAGGGAAATTGCTATATCCTCGATTCAAAGAGGAGAGATGATTCTGGATGTAATGCTGATCCAGAAGGATCTAACTCTTATAGAATTGATAAAAAAGGGAATATTGATTATCGAACCAATTCGTCTATCTAGAAAAAGGCATGCAAAATTGATTATATATAAAACCATAAGTATTTCGTTGGTCGATAAGAGTAAACACCAAACTAATAGAAAATGCATAAAAAAAAGAGATGTTGATAAGAAGAATTTTGATGTATCCATTGTACGACATAGCAATATACTCGTGAATGGAAACACAAATGATTTTGATTTCCTTGTTCCTGAAAATATTCTATCTCCTAGACGTCGTAGAGAATTGAGAATTCTAATTTGTTTCAATTCCCGGAATTGGAATGTTGTGGATAGAAATCCAATATTTTGCAATGAAAACAACATAAAAAACTGTAAAAACTGTGAACAATTTTTGAATAAGGACAAACATCTTAATACAGATGCAAATAAATTCATTAAATTCAAATTATTTCTTTGGCCCAATTACCGATTAGAAGATTTAGCTTGTATGAATCGCTATTGGTTTGATACCAATAACGGCAGTCGTTTCAGTATGTCAAGGATACATATGTATCCACGATTCAGAATTAGTTAATGGTATATTTCCTATATATCGGGTGACATGTTCGATAGATGAAAGCCAAAAGATATATGCATACGCTGTATTACATTCTGGTACATGATACTGATTTAATGACGTATCAATTCAATTTGATCTAGGAATAAATCAGCAGAATATTTTTAGGTACAAAGAAATTATTCTCTTTCGTGAATGCATAAATTATCATCCCTTTCTATCCAAATCAAATTTTCAATTTGATTTGGATAAAATAAAAAGTAGTATATGAATAAATAAAAATTTTTGTGTGTACTAGATTAAAATAACTGGCATAAGAAAATTTATTATTTTTCCTGATCGATAAAATCCACGGAAAAGAAAGWAAAAAAAAAAAAAAAAAGATAGAAAAATTTGTTTTTTATGGTCAAAAACTCATTCATCTCAGCTATTCCACAAGAAGAAAAAGAAGAAAACAATGGATCTGTTGAATTTCAAGTATTCAGTTTCACCAATAAGATACGGAGACTTACTTCCCATTTGGAATTACACAAAAAAGATTTTTTATCGCAAAGAGGTCTACGAAAAATTCTGGGAAAACGTCAACGGCTGCTGGCTTATTTGTCAAAGAAAAATAGAGTACGTTATAAGAAATTAATTGGTCAGTTGGATATTCGGGAGCCAAAAACTCGTTAATTTGAGGATTCGTTTGAATTTTTTTTTATTAGTTAGTAGTAGTTATTATATTTTTTATTTTGATGAACCTCGTTTTGAGAAATTCATGGAATAATGAATTAAGGAAGAAAAGATATGACTGTACCGGCTACAAGAAAAGATCTCATGATAGTCAATATGGGCCCTCACCACCCATCAATGCATGGTGTTCTTCGACTGATCGTTACTCTCGATGGTGAAGATGTTATTGACTGTGAACCCATATTGGGCTATTTACACAGAGGGATGGAAAAAATAGCGGAAAACCGAACAATTATACAATATCTGCCTTATGTAACACGTTGGGATTATTTAGCCACTATGTTCACAGAGGCAATAACGGTAAATGGGCCAGAACGATTGGAAAGTGTTCAAGTACCTAAAAGAGCCAGTTATATTAGAGTAATTATGCTGGAGCTGAGCCGTATAGCTTCTCATTTGTTATGGCTTGGACCTTTTATGGCGGATATCGGTGCACAGACTCCCTTTTTCTATATTTTCAGAGAGAGGGAATTGCTATATGATCTATTCGAAGCTGCCACAGGTATGCGAATGATGCATAATTATTTCCGTATCGGGGGAGTAGCTGCTGATCTACCTCATGGATGGATAGATAAATGTTTGGATTTCTGCGATTATTCTTTAACAGGAGTTGTTGAATATCAAAAACTTATTACGCGGAATCCCATTTTTTTGGAACGAGTTGAAGGAGTGGGCATTATTGGTGGAGAGGAAGCAATAAATTGGGGTTTATCAGGACCAATGTTACGAGCTTCTGGAATCCAATGGGATCTTCGTAAAATTGATCGTTATGAATGTTACAATAAATTCGATTGGGAAGTCCAATGGCAAAAAGAAGGAGATTCATTAGCTCGTTATTTAGTACGAATCGGTGAAATGAGGGAATCCATAAAAATTATTCAACAGGCTCTAGAAGGAATTCCTGGGGGACCCTATGAGAATTTAGAAGTCCGACGCTTTGATAGAGCAAAGAATTCCGAATGGAATAATTTTGAATATAGATTTATTACTAAAAAACTTTCACCCAATTTTGAATTGTCGAAACAAGAACTTTATGTGAGAGTAGAAGCTCCAAAAGGAGAATTAGGAATTTATTTGATAGGAGATAGTAGTGTTTTCCCTTGGAGATGGAAAATTCGTCCACCTGGTTTCATCAATTTGCAAATTCTTCCTCAGCTAGTTAAAAGAATGAAATTGGCTGATATCATGACGATACTAGGTAGTATAGATATCATTATGGGAGAAGTTGATCGTTGAAATGATAATTGATACGACAGAAGTACAAGCTATCAATTCTTTTTCTAGATCGGAATTCTTAAAAGAAGTCTATGGACTCATATGGCTCTTTGCCCCCATTTTAACCCTTATATTGGGAATCACAATAGGAGTACTAGTAATTGTGTGGTTAGAAAGAGAAATATCCGCAGCAATACAACAACGTATTGGACCTGAATATGCTGGCCCATTGGGAATTCTTCAAGCTCTAGCAGATGGGACTAAACTACTTTTTAAAGAGGACCTCTTACCATCTAGAGGAGATATTCGTTTGTTTAGTGTCGGACCGTCTATAGCGGTCATATCAATTCTACTAAGTTATTTAGTAATTCCTTTTGGATATCGCCTTGTTTTAGCCGATCTCAGTATAGGTGTTTCTTTATGGATCGCCATTTCAAGTATTGCTCCTATTGGGCTTCTTATGTCAGGATATGGATCCAATAATAAATATTCCTTTTCAGGTGGTCTACGGGCTGCAGCTCAATCTATTAGTTATGAAATACCATTAACTCTATGTGTGTTATCAATATCTCTACGTGTGATTCGTTGGAACATGAACTTTTATTTGCTACCTCCCCTAAAAATGAAGGAAAGAGGTTTAATGTATTGAATGAATATCTTTACTTTTTTTTATTCATCATTAGGGTCGATGAGTTAAACCAGATAGTTATATGAGTGAAACAAAACTGCTTATAAATTTGCAGTAAGAGGATCAAATCTCATTACCTATGTACAAGAATAAGGTTGAAGTAAACATAAGCAGTGTAAACTGTTTACCCCAAGATTGAGATTCTTTGATTAGTCATCATATCTTGAAGCGGGTTCAAAAGATCAACTGTATGGAATTTATACTACTGTCTTGTATATATTACCATACCGGGGATCAATCAATAATCAGTGGACAGTTAGGAACACTAAGATACACAAAAGATTAGTAATAGAGATAATGTAAGGTATCAAAAAAAGGTATTTTTTCATAAAACTTTGCATAAAACGAATCATAATGAGGGCTTTAAGTTGGTAGAAATGATCAAGAAGTACTTCCCCACGATTCCGATCTAGAGTATGCTCCTATTCACTGATTAAAGAAATGACTATCAAAAACGAATTAATCCTTTATTTTTTTTTTTTCAGAATTACCCTCTTATGAGAGAGAAGAACAGGAACAAAAGAAATGAAATGCAATAATAGAATGAGAAAAATTAATGAATAATCAAAAAGATCTTCATTTATTCTTTCTTTTTTCCATCCATATCCATACATATGGAATTCTAATCATGATTTATGAACTAATACCTAATTCTTTCTATTTATTTATATAACATATTTATTGATATAACGAGTATTTTATTGAAGGATTAAGGTAAGTTATTACCGAACAAAGAAAAATTTTAATTATAAGGGATGAGATCAATTCGGAAGCGCCTTTTTTTATTCTAGCAGATAGAATTCCATTGGTCTAATTTTGGACTATCTGATGTATCTTTATTCTATTTAACTTCCAAAGATGGTGATAATACCGAACAAGTCGAAGTCCTTATATTTATTTGTGGCCATAGAGGAGCCGTATGAAGCTGAGGTCTCATGTACGGTTTTGGAATAGCGATGCGAACAGTGATGTTATTATCGACTATGATTATCTAACAGTTTAAGTACAGTTGATATAGTTGAAGCACAGTCCAAATATGGTTTTGGGGGGTGGAATCTGTGGCGTCAGCCTATAGGGTTTATAGTTTTTATAATCTCTTCTCTAGCAGAATGTGAGAGATTACCCTTTGATTTACCAGAAGCAGAGGAGGAATTAGTAGCAGGTTATCAAACCGAATATTCAGGTATCAAATACGGTTTATTTTACCTTGCTTCTTACCTAAATCTATTAGTTTCTTCATTATTTGTAACAGTTCTTTACTTAGGTGGGTGGAATTTCTCTATTCCGTACATATCCATTCCTGAACTTTTCGGAATAACTAAAATGGCTGGAGTCTTTGGAATTACAATTGGTATCTTTATTACATTAGCTAAAGCTTATTTGTTTCTGTTCATTCCTATCACAACAAGATGGACTTTACCTAGGATGAGAATGGACCAGCTATTAAATCTTGGATGGAAATTTCTTTTACCTATTTCTCTAGGTAATCTATTATTGACAACTTCTTCCCAACTTATTTCACTATAAATAACAGAATACAATAATTCTATTTTAGATTCATAACCTCTCTCAAACAAGAGAAAGAAACATCAATTTATTCATGGATATCTACAATATGTTCCCCATGGTGACCGAGTTCATGAATTATGGTCAACAAACAATACGAGCTGCAAGGTACATCGGTCAAAGTTTCATAATTACCTTATCCCATACAAATCGTTTACCTGTAACTATTCAATATCCTTATGAAAAATCGATAACATCAGAACGTTTCCGTGGTCGAATCCACTTTGAATTTGATAAATGTATTGCTTGTGAAGTATGTGTTCGTGTATGCCCCATAGATCTACCTGTTGTTGATTGGAGATTTGAAAGAGATATTAAAAAGAAACAATTGCTTAATTATAGTATTGATTTCGGGGTCTGTATATTTTGTGGTAACTGTGTCGAGTATTGTCCAACAAACTGTTTATCAATGACTGAAGAATATGAACTTTCTACTTATGATCGTCACGAATTGAATTATAATCAAATTGCTTTGGGTCGGTTACCAATGTCAGTAATTGGAGATTACACAATTCAAACAATTATGAATTCGACTTAAATCAAAATAGACAAAGATAAACCCCTTGATTCAAGAACGATTACCAATTACTAAGATTTTGTTTTGATATAAAGGATCCAAGCTTCTTTTATTTTGGTTGGTCAGTAACTACAAATAATAACTATTGATTGTTGAGAATCACTCTTTGATTTAAACTGAGAATAAAATATATTTTTTGTGATGATTTCGAAATATACAATTCCAACTATTCTTTTTTCTTTGGGACAAAAAAGTGGGATTGGTCCAATAACTTTATCTATATCTAAATTAATCCATATTAAGATTTAATTCAATTAGGAACGTATCATATCATATATACAAGAAAAAAAAAACAAAATAGGGTAACCCCTTTCCCTTTCCTGGACCATTTAGTAGGGTCATGAAATATTTCGACTTTTTATCTCTTATTTTATACATAATGGATTTACCTGGACCAATACATGATATTCTTGTAGTATTTCTGGGATCAGTTCTTATATTAGGAGGTCTGGGAGTAGTATTACTTACCAATCCAATTTATTCTGCCTTTTCATTGGGATTGGTTCTTGTTTGTATATCCTTATTCTATATTCCATCGAACTCCTATTTTGTCGCTGCCGCACAGCTCCTTATTTATGTGGGAGCCATAAATGTCTTAATTATATTTGCTGTGATGTTCATGAATGGTTCAGAATATTCCAATGATTCCTATCTTTGGACCGTGGGAGATGGGGTCACTTCACTGGTTTGTACAAGTATTTTTTTTTCACTAATTACTACTATCCCAGATACGTCATGGTACGGAATTATTTGGACTACAAGATCAAACCAGATTATAGAGCAGGACCTAATAAGTAACGTTCAACAAATTGGGATTCATTTATCAACAGATTTTTATCTTCCGTTTGAACTCATTTCTATAATTCTTTTAGTTTCCTTGATAGGTGCAATTACTATGGCTCGTCAATAAAAAATACTTAGAATTAACAAAATTCTTAGAATTAGAAATTCTAAATCAATAAAAAAAATAAAAAGGTTTAAGGTTTTTTGTTAAATCTACTGCCAATAACTTATTTTGTTCTGTAATTGTTCTATTCTAGTCAATTGAATCGGTTGAATTGTTGTTCATATTGAAATGAATCGAGATTGATAAGGAGTTAGTCAATGATGTTCGAGCATGTACTTTTTTTGAGTGTCTATTTATTTTCTATCGGTATCTATGGATTGATCACAAGTCGACACATGGTTAGAGCACTTATGTGTCTTGAGCTTATACTAAATTCGGTTAATATAAATCTCGTAACATTTTCTGATCTATTTGATAGTCGCCAATTAAAAGGAGACATTTTCTCAATCTTTGTTATAGCCATTACAGCTGCTGAAGCAGCTATTGGGCTAGCTATTGTTTCGTCGATCCATCGTAACAGAAAATCAACTCGTATCAATCAATCGAATTTGTTGAATAATTAGTCATAATCATCATATAAATAAAGACATAAAATATATGAAAAAAAAAATATATATATGAAAATATATATTCTTATATTAATATTGAAATATTGACGATTTGTTGGTCAATTTGAATTCGTATGTGCGACTCATATGATTATGGTTGTTGAAACGGAAATCAAAGTCTCTTGGACCTTTCTCATGAACAGATTTATAAATATATTGATTCTTAAAATTTTGATAAACCATTGATTCGTCTGGTGTCTACAATATAAATATATGATAATTTACTACTGATTTTACCAGATCGAAAATTTTTTATGTTCAAAACTGGAATTTCTAGATCCAATGTCACATTCAGTCAAAATTTATGATACATGTATAGGATGTACTCAATGTGTACGAGCCTGCCCCACAGATGTATTGGAAATGATACCTTGGGACGGATGTAAAGCTAAGCAAATTGCTTCCGCGCCAAGAACCGAGGACTGTGTAGGTTGTAAGAGATGTGAATCCGCTTGCCCAACAGATTTTTTGAGTGTCCGTGTTTATTTATGGCATGAAACAACTCGCAGCATGGGTCTATCTTATTGATACGTTACAAAAAACTCCACTTGAATCATTTGATTCCTCTTTACCGACAAAAACCCGTACTCGATAAAATATAAAATATATTATATATTATTCCGAGCACGGGTTTTTCTGGTCAAAACGTATCTTGTCTTTATCACGAGTTATTTTCCTTGGTTAACAATACTTGTTGTTTTGCCGATATTCGCAGGTTCTTCAATTTTATTTTTACCTCATAGAGGAAATAAGGTATTTAGGTGGTATACTATATGTATATGTTTATTGGAACTCCTTCTAACAACCTATGCATTCTGTTATCATTTCCAACTGGACGACCCATTAATCCAATTTGAGGAGGATTCTAAATGGATAAATATTTTTGATTTTCACTGGAGACTGGGAATCGATGGACTTTCCATAGGACCCATTTTACTGACAGGATTTATCACTACTTTAGCCACTTTAGCGGCTTGGCCAGTTACTCGAAATTCGAGATTGTTCTATTTCCTGATGTTAGCAATGTACAGTGGTCAAATAGGATCATTTTCTTCTCGAGACCTTTTACTTTTTTTCATTATGTGGGAGTTAGAATTAATTCCTGTTTACTTACTTTTATCCATGTGGGGAGGAAAGAAACGTCTGTACTCGGCTACAAAGTTTATTTTGTACACTGCGGGGGGTTCTATTTTCCTATTAATAGGAGTTCTAGGTATGGGTTTATATGGTTCCAATGAACCGACATTAGATTTTGAAAGATTGGCTAATCAATCATATCCTGTGACATTGGAAATAATATTATATTTTTGTTTTCTTATTGCTTATGCTGTCAAATCGCCGATTATACCCCTACATACATGGTTACCAGATACCCATGGAGAAGCACATTACAGTACATGTATGCTTCTAGCTGGAATCTTATTAAAAATGGGAGCATATGGATTGATTCGGATCAATATGGAATTATTACCCCACGCTCATTCTATATTTTCTCCCTGGTTGGTGATAGTGGGAACAATGCAAATAATCTATGCGGCTTCAACCTCTCTCGGTCAACGCAATTTAAAAAAGAGAATAGCCTATTCTTCCGTATCTCACATGGGTTTCATAATTATAGGAATTGGTTCTATAACCGACATGGGACTCAATGGAGCCATTTTACAAATACTCTCTCATGGATTTATTGGTGCTGCACTTTTTTTCTTGGCAGGAACGAGTTGTGATAGAATACGTCTTGTTTATCTCGACGAAATGGGGGGAATATCCATCCCAATGCCAAAAATATTTACCATGTTTAGTAGCTTCTCGATGGCCTCTCTTGCACTGCCAGGAATGAGTGGTTTTGTTGCAGAATCAGTAGTATTTTTTGGAATAATTACCAGTCCAAAATATCTTTTAATACCAAAAATGCTAATTACTCTTGTAATGGCAATTGGAATGATATTAACTCCTATTTATTTATTATCTATGTCACGTCAGATGTTCTATGGATACAAGCTATTCAATGTTCCAAATTCGAATTTTTTTGATTCTGGACCACGAGAACTCTTTGTTTCGATCTGCATCTTTTTACCCGTAATAGGGATTGGTATTTATCCCGATTTCGTTCTCTCGCTATCAGTTGACAAGGTACAAGCTATCCTATCTAATTATTTTCATAGATAGTTTTCATTAATGAGGCGGAAAGGAAAAAGTATAAAAAATCTTTGATTTTAATATTTTTAAAATCATTCGTTGTACAATTGTATCTCGAGTTTTTGAGAACCATTTGACTCCAGGAGTCAAATGGTTCTCAAAAACTCGCACAAACTTTCTTTATATGGGACGATGTTCTTATGTAGCTTATTTAATTAGATGTTAATGTAAATGAACCATAACTATGTAGACCTATTCCTAATAGATTGATCCCAAAATAGCATATCCAAATTATGAGAAATCCTATAGAAGCTACAAGTGCCGAATTCGTACCTTGCAAACTTTGATTTGTTCTAGTATGTAAATAAATCGCGAATATGGTCCAAGTAATAAATGCCCAAGTTTCCTTGGGATCCCAATTCCAATAAGATCCCCACGCCTCATTAGCCCATACTGCTCCAGAAAGAATACCTATGGTTAAAAAAGTAAACCCTAAACTAATGACACGATAACTCCAATAATCCAAACGCTGAGTCAATTGATATTTGTAATAATTTCGAAATGAAAGAAAAGAAGTGTTTTTAAGCACACTTCTTTTTTCATTCAAGTATTCGATCTCACCAAAGAAAAATGATTTAATTGAGAAATCATTGCTTTTACAAAAAATATTGATGTTTTTTCGAAATGTAATGACTAGAAGAGCGACTGATAATAACGATCCGCATAAAAGAGCTGCATAGCTCAATAACATCATACTTACGTGCATCATTAACCACTGAGATTGTAGAGCAGGTACTAATATTTTAGATTGATGCATTTCAGTTGAAAGACCCGATGTGGCGAAACCTTGGGTAAAAATGGCACTTGGTGCGGTTATTGCGCTTAAATAATTTTGATGATTCAGTATCTTGGGAATCATATGAATAATGGAGAAACTCCATGAAAGGAAGATTAATGACTCGTATAAATTACTTAACGGAAAATGTCCCGAAGAAATCCAACGAGTAACTAATAATCCTGTTATAGAGAAAAAAGTAGCTATCATCCCTTTTTCCGACGAATCACGTAATCCTACGATTACGTGGACTAATAAGGTCATCAAATGAATCGTAATCACAATTGAAATAATCGAAAAAGAAATATGAGTTAATATATGTTCTAAAGTCGCAAATATCATAAAAAAGGGGTCCCATTACAGAATTGAAATCGGGAATTAAATACATTATAGGATCCATTGTGTCTCTTTTAGAGTATGCCGCCACTCGGACTCGAACCGAGATGCTCTAGCACTGCTTCCTAAGAGCAGCGTGTCTACCGATTTCACCATGGCGGCTTACTTGAAATAATAATAGTCAATTCATGTTGAATCGTCGAGATTAAAGGATTCAATATAGTTTAGGAAAGATTAGAATATATTTTTATTTTTTTTTTTTTCAATGAACAAAATAAAAATAACTAGGATTTAATATGTATCACAATTTCATCATATGTATCACAATTGCATTATGAAATCCAAGGAATTTTTATAATGATTTACATACCTTAGTTTAGTATCATTAAGTATTAAGTATTAATACTCTTCGTTGTGTACATAATTTATGATAAGATTTACCAAACCAATTAGGTTTTGGACTAGGCATATAACAATAACAAAAAAAAAGAGTTTCAATTTCTATCCAAAACAAAAAAAAAAAAGAGTTTCAATTTCTATCCAATATTACTGTATTTTTCACAATAGAAAAATACAGTAATATATGAAAAGTACATTAATAGTAAAAAAACAACCATCTCACGAATAAAATAGACTATAATGAAAACTATAATGAAAAAAAAAAAAATAATACTTAGACCCCAGTAGACAGAAAAATTCTTATTCTACATACCACAGCAGCTAGTTATAACTAATATTGTATTGATGAATTCAATACATTAGTTAATGTGAATCATTCATCTTAAAAAATTTTTAGTTCTTCGAGTTATGTCAATTCAGATTATTCCAAGACTTTATTACTTGTTTGTTGCACAAAAAAACTTTTTGAATGTCCGGTGGAAACCGATTTAGCTAAAGAAAAAGCTTTTACTGCAGCTAAATATCCCTTTTTTTTCCAAATATTTCTACGAATACGTTTTTTTGACATAGAAGTACGTTTTTTTGGAACTGCCATTCAAAAAGTTACTCATTTTTATGGTTGTATGTGAAAGACATGTATTGTTCAAAATAGATCGTTCTTTTTACTCATTATCTATACTTATTCCGTCGAGAATAGTTTTTTCATAACATACTATATATTTATATATATATAAATATATACGTGCACATCACATATCACATATATAACACTAGGAATAAAAAAATAGAAGAAAGAAAGGAAAAAATTGTAAAGGGGATTTTGATTACTATTAATTGATAATTGATTAAGTTCAGAGTGCCATGCCTATAATCTAAGTTCAAATTAGAATTTGGACTAGTAGTTAATCTGTTAAACAAGACATTCCATTACCTGATAAAGGTAACTTTCGTTTTTAGTTATTTTTTATTTCAGTTCTATATGAAGTAAGGAATATTATAAGATAAGATTTCTGATAAACATCAGTTTTCCTTATTGGATTGGAATACAATCAATCAGTTCCATAATGAGTTAGATAATTATTCCAAATAAATTAACTAGAATAACTAAGTCTTTTTTTTTTTTTTAGTCGAGTTATTGATGGATCCTATGATCCATATTCGAATCAAGTACTGTTTTGGTGTAACTTTATAGTATATGATATGATTATCAATCACCAGAATATAATACTAGTATAGTAGTAGAATGATTCAAAATATCATATTATCTATATCTTTCTTTAGTTAATAAAGTGAATAACTAAGTAATAACTTTTACCTAGTTATTTGGTTATATCATTTGACCAATCAATTGTAACTTTTTGAATATTTCCAATATCTGAGAAAAAGTAATAATAATTAAGAATTAAAAGATTTTTTTTTCATATCTTTTTTTGTTGATTTCTTTCATTATTGTTCCTTTCGAAAGAGATAAGAATTGGTGAATCGGAAACAATTATAAAAAAAATAAAAATTCGTTTTTTTATGGAACATATATATCAATACGCATGGATAATACCTTTTATTCCACTTCCAGTTACTATGTCAATAGGATTTGGACTTCTGCTTATTCCGACAGCAACAAAAAATATTCGTCGTATATGGGCTTTTCCGAATGTTTTCTTGCTAAGTATAGCTATGGGGTTTTCGGCCAATCTATCTATTCAGCAAATAAATGGAAGTTTTATTTATCAATATCTATGGTCTTGGACCATCAATAATGATTTTTCTTTAGAGTTCGGACACTTGATCGATCCACTTACTTCTATTATGTCAATACTAATTACTACTGTTGGAATTATGGTTCTTATTTATAGTGACAATTATATGTCTCACGATCAAGGATATTTGAGATTTTTTGCTTATATGAGTTTTTTCAATACTTCTATGTTGGGATTAGTTACTAGTTCCAATTTGATACAAATTTATATTTTTTGGGAACTAGTAGGAATGTGTTCCTATTTATTAATAGGTTTTTGGTTCACACGACCAATTGCAGCAAGTGCTTGTCAAAAAGCTTTTGTAACTAATCGTATAGGAGATTTTGGTTTATTATTAGGAATCTTAGGTCTTTATTGGATAACAGGTAGTTTAGAATTTCGGGATTTGTTCGAAATAGTTAATAACTTGGTCCATAATAATGGGGTCAATTCTTTATTTGCTACTCTGTGTGCCTCTTTATTATTCCTCGGTGCAGTTGCTAAATCTGCACAATTTCCCCTTCACGTATGGTTACCTGATGCCATGGAAGGACCCACTCCCATTTCGGCTCTTATACACGCTGCTACTATGGTGGCAGCAGGAATTTTTCTTGTTTCTCGTCTTCTTCCTCTTTTCATAGTTATACCTTACATAATGAATCTAATTTCTTTAATAGGCGTAATAACAGTACTATTAGGAGCTACTTTAGCTCTTGCTCAAAGAGACATTAAAAGAAGTTTAGCTTATTCTACAATGTCTCAATTGGGTTATATTATGTTAGCTCCAGGTATAGGCTCTTATCGAGCTGCTTTATTCCATTTGATCACTCATGCATATTCTAAAGCTCTATTGTTTTTGGGATCCGGATCCATTATTCATTCAATGGAACCTATTGTTGGATATTCACCAGAGAAAAGTCAGAATATGGTTCTTATGGGTGGTTTAACAAGATATGTTCCAATTACAAGAACTACTTTTTTATTAGGTACACTTTCTCTTTGTGGTATTCCACCTCTTGCTTGTTTTTGGTCCAAAGATGAAATTCTTAGTGATAGTTGGTTGTATTCACCAATTTTTGCAATAATAGCTTCTTTCACAACAGGATTAACCGCATTTTATATGTTTCGGATGTATTTACTTACCTTTGATGGGTATTTGCGCGTTCATTTTCAAAATTACAGTAGCACTAAAAATAGTTCGTTCTATTCAATATCTCTATGGGGAAAAGAAGCACCCAAAGCAGTCAAAAGAAATTTACTTTTATCAACAATGCAAAATAAGGTCTCTTTTTTTTCAAAAGATACATATCAAATTGATGATAATGTAAGAAATAGGATACGATCCTTTAGTACTTACTTTAGAAATAAATACACTTGCATCTATCCTCACGAATCGGACAATACTATGTTATTTCCTCTGCTTGTATTGGTACTATTTACTTTGTTCGTTGGATCAATAGGAATTCATTTTGATCTAGGAGAAATAGATTTTAATATATTATCGAAATGGTTAACTCCGTCCACAAACTTTTTCCATCCAAATTCGAATTTTTCTGTGGATTGGTATGAATTATTGACAAATGCTATTTTTTCAATAAGTATAGCCCTTTTCGGACTATTCATAGCATCTATTTTATATGGATCTGTTTATTCATCTTTCCAGAATTTGGACTTAATCAATTCATTTGTAAAAGGGAGGCCTAAGAGAATTATCTTGGACCAAATAAAAAATGTGATATACAATTGGTCATATAATCGTGGTTACATAGATATTTTTTATACTAGGGTTTTAACCATGGGTATAAGAGGATTAGCCGAACTAATTCAGTTTTTTGATAGACGTATAATTGATGGAATTACAAATGGGGTTGGTGTTGTAAGTTTCTTTTTAGGGGAGGGGATCAAATATATGGGAGGTGGACGAATATCGTCTTATCTATTCTTGTATTTATTTTATGTATCAATATTTTTATTAATTTTTTTATTTTAATTTAAAATTTTATTTTTATATAGTATTTATATAGTATATATATATAGTATATATAGTAGTATATTATATAGTATTTATATAGTATATAGTATTTAATGGACGATTCCATCGTTTATAATCGAAAAGAAAAGTTACAAGAGGTTTTTCAAACTTTAAATAAGTCTTTTCATTTTTCTCTTCTTTAAGTCTTCCCAATTCCCAATTATCTTGATACCTATCAAGATAAGAATCTTCGTAAACTGAGCTATCTTTATAGCATGTCTCTTTAAAGTGAAAGTGGAATTCATCCTTTGTTTTTTCCTTTCCATTCACTCGGATCT